TAAACACTACCATTAAAGCAGCCCAAGCGAGACTTACTATATCCATGCGAACGATGCCCCCTATCTCTATGAAATGAAAGAATGATTCCATTATTGATTTATAATCATAGTGGAATCAATGGTGCAGAGTCAAAATAGGATTCTTACTTACGGCCTTTTATGAAACAATTTCATGAATCCACTCATAAAAAGTTCATAGATTTCTTATTCAATAGAATTCTATTGAAATAGCAAAGATGAAATAGCAAAGAATTGGAAAAAAAAAAGAAAATAGAATAAGAAAAAATAAAATATACAAATAAAAAGAAGAGCCAGTCAACCATTCTGATTAAATTTATGAACAGTACTCAGAGCCTCTAGTGAGTCTGGATACAAAGTATCTTCAGTTCTTTGCCACAATTCTTAAATGAATTTACCATCAGCCTATCCAATCTAATTTCATCGCAAACAGAGTTAGTAGACACTACCTCAATATAAAGAAAGTTCTAGTGTAAAATAATTAGGGAGTCTTTATAGTCTTTTTTAGAATCTTTTATTCAACCTTAGTAGCCAAAATGAAGTGTTTCTTAGGAACCTTTGGATACCAAGATTTCCGACTTCTTACTTTCATAGTTCTCCAGAATGAATTCTCACTATTTCTTTTATTTGATTCAATTCAGAATAGCCCAAACCAATCTTTCATAAGATTGGGTTGCTTCAGATTTATTGGTACTTTTTTGAGTCACACTCAGAACCCAGATTCTGAGAACCGTAGGTCCTATAAAAGACTGTCATCTTTTTTCTCAAAATCAAGTATCGACAGACCTAGCCCTTGCCTATGTTTTTGCGGGGCAAGAATTCGTCAAGTTCGATCAACAGGATTAAGAAATTCCAAGTATTTTTTTGTTGATCAGGCGACACCCAGATTCGAACCGGGGATAAAGGATTTGCAGTCCCCCGCCTTACCACTTGGCCATGCCGCCAAATTCCATCCAAAACGGATAAAGAAATGAAGAAGAATAAAGAAGAAAGAAATTATATATTATATGAAAGTATAAAAGTCTATATGAAAGTATAGAAATTAGATATTATATAAGAAATTAGATAAGATTCCATTCTCTATTATAAATTAGATATTAATTTATATTAATTATCTATTCTATTCTATATATTATATAAGTATATATATAAGTATAAGATTCTATGATAAGATTCTATGAAATTATAGAATTCTATATTCTTAATATTCTTATACTTCATATTATATTCTATTTCTATTCTTTTCTTCGATTTATTTTATCTCAAAACACGCGTCGCTTAAAAACTTACCTTCTCTTTTCACTTTTCTATAGATTCGATAGATCTATAGAAAAGTGAAAAGATTCCCGGCCCGGTCACAGACTGTAAAATGCAGGGCAATTTAGAATAATTTACTCTTGACTTCATTAACTATTTAATTATTACTCTTTTACTCTTACTTACTTTTTTTACTTTGAATTAGCAAACAGCTCTGAATTTTGTATCTCCTTACCTTAATGGATGCAAAATTCAATTGATTTCCGACTAATCATTATCAATTCCATGATCAATTCTAATTATAAGAAAATAGATGTGTATATGTAAACCCCAGAAAAGTGTAAACTCCAGAACAGAAATTGTTATACGTGGATACCAAGCCCGGGTCTATTTCTTATGCACATATCCCTATATAGGATCATCGTGCTTGAATATTTCATTGAATATGAATAGAAGATAGACATTATGATAGAGTACGACCTAACCTAGGTTGCACTAAGTTCAATTATGATAAAAGATGTGATATACGGATAGCTAGATAGCTATATTGACATGTACTTCCTAAAGATTACTCCTATAACTATATACGTACGCAATTCCCTTGTATTTTAGAAATTCTACGATTTGCGAATTCCTTTTTGAACATTAAATTGCGTGTGCGGAAACTCTATGCTGTTCCTGATTCTTCTGTTTTTATCTCATTCATAGAGAGCAGATTGAATCCTAAACTCATTGATTTTTTCTTTTTTTGTACGCTGATCGTAATATCATAATAAAAGAATTAGGTATTAGGTATAAATTGATCAATTTATATATCCGATAAAAGACTCCATCAGCCTAAGTGACATAATTTTTCCCAGGAATGCTTTATTAATTTCCATTTCTTTCTATTTGTACCTGGCTCAAGATCAAATTCGAACTTGCATCGAAAATGCCCTTCATTTCTCTGTCTTGCTTTCGTTCATACGATATATATGGATGGAGTTGACTAAAATTTTATGTGATTCAGTAAACAGAATATCCATTCCATCATTGCTAGATCAATTGGTAGGGTTCGATGAATAGTGAGCCAAGCCGATAATGGGATTTTTTCAATAAAGAGGAAACTTCAGATTAAGATGCTCCAGAATGGAAATGAGGGAATGTCCACAATACCTGGATTTAGTCAGATACAATTTGAGGGATTTTGTAGGTTCATTAATCAGGGCTTGACGGAAGAATTTCATAAGTTTCAAAAAATTGAAGATAGAGATCAAGAAATTGAATTTAAATTATTTGTGGAAACATATCAATTGGTAGAGCCCTTGATAACAGAAAGAGATGCTGTGTATGAATCACTCACATATTCTTCTGAATTATATGTACCCGCGGTCTTAATTTGGAAAACCGGTAGAAATATGCAAGAACAAACCGTTTTTATTGGAAACATCCCTATAATGAATTCTTTTGGAACCTCTATAGTAAATGGAATATACCGAATTGTGATCAACCAAATATTGCAAAGTCCCGGTATTTACTATCGTTCAGAATTGGAACATAACGGAATTTCTGTCTATACCAGTACTATAATATCGGATTGGGGGGGAAGGTCGGAATTAGAAATTGATAGAAAAGCAAGGATATGGGCCCGTGTAAGTAGAAAACAAAAAATATCTATTCTAGTTCTATCATCAGCTATGGGTTCAAATATAAGAGAAATTCTAGATAATGTTTGTTACCCTGAGATTTTCTTGTCTTTCCCGAATGATAAAGAGAAAAAAGAGATTGGGTCAAAAGAAAATGCTATTTTGGAGTTTTATCAACAATTTGCCTGTGTAGGGGGGGATCCGGTATTTTCTGAGTCCTTATGCAAGGAATTACAAAAGAAATTCTTTCAACAAAGATGTGAGTTAGGAAAGATTGGTCGACGAAATATGAACCGGAGACTTAATCTTGATATACCCCAAAACAATACATTTTTGTTACCACGAGATCTATTGGCTGCTGTGGATCATTTGATTGGAATGAAATTGGGAATGGGTACACTTGACGATATGAATCACTTGAAAAATAAACGTATTCGTTCTGTAGCAGATCTATTACAGGATCAATTCGGATTGGCTCTTGTTCGTTTAGAAAATACGGTTCGAGGAACTATATGTGGAGCAATCAGGCATAAATTGATACCAACTCCTCAAAATTTGGTAACTTCAACTTCATTAACAACTACTTATGAATCGTTTTTTGGCCTACACCCTTTATCTCAAGTTTTGGATCGAACTAATCCGTTGACACAAATTGTTCATGGGCGAAAATGGAGTTATTTGGGTCCTGGAGGATTGACGGGGCGAACTGCTAGTTTTCGAATACGAGATATCCACCCGAGTCACTATGGACGTATTTGTCCAATTGACACGTCCGAAGGAATCAATGTTGGACTTATTGGATCATTAGCTATTCATGTGAAGGTTGGTTATTGGGGATCTATAGAGAGTCCATTTTATGAATTATCTGAGAGATCAAAAGAGGCACAGATGGTTTATTTATCACCAAATAGAGATGAATATTATATGGTAGCAGCAGGAAATTCTTTGGCCTTGAATCGGGGTATTCAAGAACAACAGGTTGTTCCAGCTCGATATCGTCAAGAATTCCTGACTATTGCATGGGAAGAGATTCATCTTAGAAGCATTTTTCCCTTCCAATATTTTTCTATTGGAGCTTCCCTCATTCCTTTTATTGAGCATAATGATGCGAATCGAGCTTTAATGAGTTCTAATATGCAGCGCCAAGCAGTTCCCCTTTCTCGGTCCGAGAAGTGCATTGTTGGAACTGGGTTGGAAGGCCAAACGGCTCTAGATTCGGGGGTTTCAGCTATAGCCGAACGCAAGGGAAAAATCATTTATACCGATACTCAAAAGATCATTTTCTCAAGTAATGGGGATACTCTAATAAGCATTCCATTAGTTATGTATCAACGTTCCAACAAAAATACTTGTATGCATCAAAAAACTCAGGTTCAGCGGGGTAAATACATTAAAAAGGGACAAATTCTAGCGGGCGGTGCGGCTACAGCTGGTGGGGAACTCGCTTTAGGAAGAAATGTATTAGTAGCTTATATGCCATGGGAAGGTTACAATTTTGAAGACGCAGTACTAATTAGCGAACGTCTGGTCTATGAAGATATTTATACTTCTTTTCACATCCGGAAATATGAAATTCAGACTCATGTAACAAGCCAAGGTCCTGAAAGAATCACTAAGGAGATCCCGCATTTAGAGGCTCGTTTACTCCGAAATTTAGACAGAAATGGAATTGTGATGCTGGGATCTTGGATAGAAACAGGTGATATCTTAGTAGGTAAATTAACACCTCAGACAGCGAGCGAATCCTCATATGCCCCGGAGGATAGATTATTACGAGCTATACTTGGCATTCAGGTATCCACTTCAAAAGAAACTTCTCTAAGACTACCTATAGGGGGAAGGGGTCGAGTTATTGATGTGAGATGGATCCATAGAAGAGGGGTTTCCAATTATAATCCAGAAAGGATTCGTGTATATATTTCACAGAAACGTGAAATTAAAGTAGGTGATAAAGTAGCTGGAAGGCATGGGAATAAGGGTATAATTTCTAAGATTTTGTCTAGACAAGATATGCCCTATTTGCAAGATGGAACGCCCGTTGATATGGTATTCAACCCATTAGGAGTTCCCTCACGAATGAATGTGGGACAAATATTTGAA